ATTTATACCGGAACAAATGGTTATCTGGATGGATTAGAAATTGGACAAGTAAGAAAATTTCTCGTTCAGTTACGCACTTACTTAAAAACGAATAAACCTCAGTTACAAGAAATCATATCCTCTACCAAGACATTAACCGCTGAAGCAGAAAGCTTGTTGAAAGAAGGTATTCAAGAACAACTGGAACGTTTTATACTTCAGGAGAAAGTATAAAAAAGGAAATGGATCCTTCTTTTTTTTTTAGTAAATTTTATTCTTTAATAAAATTTTTAAGAAATTCTATAAATACTATAAATAGAAGTATATCTAAGTTAAGTATATATATATAATATAAAGAAATATATAACTAATATCTGTTTAATATTAAATATTAAAGCAAGCAGAATTTATTTATTATTCTATATTCTTTCTTATCTTTTTTCTAAAAAGAATAAAAATATATTTTTTAATATATATATAAATGGAAATAATAGATAAATATCAATATATTTATATCTATATTGATATTGCGTCCAATAGGATTTGAACCTATACCAAAGGTTTAGAAGACCTATGTCCTATCCATTAGACAATGGACGCTTTTCTCTTTTTTTACTTTTTTTACTTTATAGTTGTTACAAAAAAAAGAAGGTGCGAAATCTTTTTAGCAATTGTGTATTGAATTTATTTCAATACACAATTGCTATTAGACTTTTCTAATACATAAAATTGTCGGGAAGGGGGCAATTTACAACTTAGAGCGGGTAGCGGGAATCGAACCCGCATCGTTAGCTTGGAAGGCTAAGGGTTTTAGTCGACGTCGATTGATCATTTTTATATTTTTAACGTCTCTAATTCAAAACCGAACATGAAACTTTGGTTTCATTCGGCTCCTTTATGATGTATGGATAAATTACCAAATAAAATATGACGGGAACGGAATCAAAATCAAAATTCGAACCATAACATCTATGTTAGCTTTTTTCCGTCTGGGTGCTTTCACAGAAAATTTTGCTTTATAGATGATCCTTCTAGAAGATAGAAAGGGAGAACCCGAACAATCTTTCTAGTTACTTCGTTCTTTATTTCTATTTAAGAGAATCCTTAGGAAAAGTATTTTGTTTCCACCGAGCTAAAACAATATAATATGTCGATGTCTTTAGTAAACTAAAGTTCTCATTTAATAGCTATTTTGCTTCAATTTTTTCTATACCAAACAATTAATAGAGCTGAAGATTTAGTTACGATTAGAAAGAAACTTTTTTAGCTTTATCCATGGATCCTCTTGTTATACTTATTGAATTGTAAATAGTCATCCAATTCAAAAATTATGTTTCGGAATTTCATAATCCAAATTTACAATTGATTAGAGTCTTTGGATACAAATTACGAGAATTTATAATCTTCCTTGAATTTTAAATTGAAAGGTAAAGGACTAAATCCTTTTAAGAAATAAAGTTTTTGATCGGAAGATGAATCAAACCGAGAGACCCTTTAACTATTAAAGGGATTAAAGGAACGAATCACACTTTTACCACTAAACTATACCCGCTACAATGCAATTATTGTATATAAATTGACCTTTTGTCGAACTAAAGTAATCGGGGGTGTAATAAAAAAAATTAAAAAAAAAATTATAAAATTATAGCGTCGACGCGTAGGCTTAATAAAATTAGTAAAGCGGATTCCATTTTTTTTTCAATTTCAGATCTTTTTTTTTCTAAAACTCCATTGGATGAGTCTTTTAACTTTAACAAAAAAAGGCCCGGCTGGGGACTGACCAGGCCAGGCTAAAAAAAAAAAGATCTTTTACTTGTGTTTGGGCGAGACAAAAAAAAGAGGATTCTCTATTTTTATTATTGTGATTTTATTTATTTATCTTTCGAGTTCGAGCCTTTTTTTTCTTTATCTAATATTTATCTAAATTTTTTGTGTAAATAGAATTACTGAGAAAGTTCTATAAAATAAAGGTTATATATTATATATTATTATATATTATTATATATTATATAATAGTAATATATATATTATTATATATATAAATAGATGATATATATATATATATAAATAGATGATAAAAAAAAAAAAATTATATATATAATAAAATATAAAAAAGAAAACTAAAAAAATATATATATAATTAAAGAATAATCTATACAAAAAAAACAAAAAAGAAAGCTTTTTAAGAATAAAGTGGAGAAGGCTTTTTTTTAAGCCCTTTTTTTATAATGGAACCTAATAAGTATCCTTTTTCAATTAGGAGAGATGGCTGAGTGGACTAAAGCGTTGGATTGCTAATCCATTGTACGAGTTAATCGTACCGAGGGTTCGAATCCCTCTCTTTCCCTTTCTCCTTTTAATGATGTGTAATAGATAAAAAACAAATAAAATTCGAGCATTTTCACTAATTAAATAAAGCAATATTAAATAAAGCAATAAAAAATTAAATAAAGCAATAAAAAACCTTGCTTTTTTTATTCTTCACGTCCCGGATTACGTCCTGGATCGTTAGATAGGAATCCAAATATGAAGAGAGAAACAAAGAATATAACTACAGTGTATACAAAAAGTTTGAGAGTAAGCATTACACAATCTCCAAGATCTTACTTAAAAAAAAAAAAAAGAGAATAGATTCTCTATTTTTATACCAAATATCTAATTTTGATACCAAAAAATCAAGTGATTTATTTTTGTGAGCTCGAATCTAATTAGGTTCTTTCGTTTAGGGAAAAGAGGATAAAATTTAGTAAATAGAATGATCCAGATTTAGTATGGCTACCAAAAAAATTCAATATTTGAATTGAGAGTTCGTTCATACGTCAAGATTTTTTTGATCTTTTGAATTGTTGGAAGAAAAAAACCGCGAATTTTTAGAAGACAGTATTAAGAATTTCATCGAAAACTTACAGCTGCTTGCCAAACAAAGGCTAAGAGAAGAAAGAAAAGAGGTATTACGGGCATAACATCTACGATTGGATTCAAAAAGGCGTAGGCCTCAGGCAATTTGGCGACTAAAAAAGTGCTTGAAAAAAGGGCAGTATTAAAACAAATACAGATCAAATTAAATATATTAAGCATAACAAAAATTGGTGTTCTTGTGGATAATTTAATTTTGATTGAGTTATTAATATATTTTTTATATAAAGAAAAAATAAAGAAAGATAGTCTAAAAAGACTTTGTTGAACTTACTCAATCAAAAAACCTTTCATTCTCTTATGAGAATTAAAGAAATAATATTTTCATACAATATCTTAATTGAATTCTATGTAATGATCAATAAAGTCAGTTTGATTTGCTATCTACACGTGTCAAAACTCTAGCACCTGTGTAATCTATATTTAATTTGGGCTTAAATTGAATTGACGAACAACCAATAGCAATATTACTCTTTTAGTAGTCTTGAATAAAAATATAAATGGGGCGTAGCCAAGCGGTAAGGCAACGGGTTTTGGTCCCGCTATTCGGAGGTTCGAATCCTTCCGTCCCAGAGTACAGTCATTACGGAATAAATTTTCTATTGCCTTTGTACACCATCTTTCTATTTGTATTTAAAAATACAATATATTTTAAGAATAAAATATTGAAATGAAAATAAAAATCAACTTTTTTTTTTTCATAATTTCAACCGAAAAAAAAAAAAAAATATATATATATAAATATATATTTTTATATTCAAATTTCGATTTTACATATATACAATCTGATATGGGATTCATTTGAATTCTGACTGAACCTTTTACGCGTAAATTCACTATTCCATTCATAGAGAAAGAAAAAGTATAGATTACGATATACTGACTGAACTATGACTATTCATGATTCCAGAATTGAATCAATTACACAAACTAGAGGAATGTTATGGTAAAACTTCGTTTAAAACGATGTGGTAGAAAGCAACGTGCGACTTGAATTGAAGGACATGATCTGCTGTGGATTTTTTGATCCGCCACTTTTTATATAGGAATATAGGTGCTCTTGGCTCGACATTTTGTGTTCTATATTTTTGGAATTAAAAAAAAAGAGTACAGGATGGAGCTCGAGGAGAGTAGAAAGTTTTTATTCCTTTCGCAGGAGTAAGGATCTAGGGTTAGTGCGAATCAATAAGTTGGAACAACTTCGTAAGTATTTTTATATTTAAAAAAAATGAAAAAAAAAAGACCTTTCAAGCAATTTTACAATGGAAAAATAAAATTTTCTTAAATTTGTAAAATTCTTTGAATCAAAAGTCTATCATGCGTGAATCAAGCGTTTGTATGATTTTTTGATAGAAATAAAATAAATCATAAACAAAATAAGGGGCTTGTTGCTGCCCTTTTTAATAAAACGATTCAAGATCACCGAAGTCATGTCTAAACCCAAAGATTCAAAGTAAGGATAAAGAATCCTGAAACAAGGAAATCCAGTTTTAAATTGTTTGAACAACTAGATCAGAATGAAGAATCAAAATTGATTCTAAAAAACGAGCCAAACAAAAAAGGGTTAGAGACTACTCAAAAAAAAGAGTACTTAAGGATTCTCTGTTGAGATATTTGAGAGTTATTTAACTTGAGTTACGAGAGTAAGAATGTTACGAATTCTTTTTATGGAAAAAACTATTTAGGGTTTCAATACTGGCTAATTGATTTAATGTTTTTATTAATCTATCTAATATTTGTATTTTATACAGAGATTTAATTTATACTCGTTCAATTTTTTCTCGAGCCGTACGAGGCCAAAGCCTCTTATACGTTTCTAGGGGGGGGTATTATTCATATACATCTATCCCAATGAGCCGTTTATCGAATCGTTGCAATTGATGTTCGATCCCGAAGAGAAGGAAGAGATCTTCGGAAGGTGGGTTTTTATGATCCAATAACAAATCAAACTTATTTCAATCTTCTTGCTATTCTCGATTTCCTTAAAAAAGGCGCTCAACCAACAAGAACAGTTCACGATATTTCAAAGAAGGCAGGGATTTTTACAGAATTAAGTCTTAATAAAACGAAATTGAATTAATGAAACATAAAAAAAGAGGATGTGAAAGACTCGTATATAGCTTGGTATCAAATTTTATCTACTCTTTTCTTTCCTCCTCTTTCGCTTCCATCATTTTTTTTTAGAATTTCGATTTATTATTGGTATTCCTACTAAGATACGAATACTAAAAAAAACCTGTTAACAATTACTTTTTTTTATAATAATAAATAAATTTATGAAAATAATTTTGGATCTATATAAATTATAATTTTTGTATAAATACAAAATTTTATTGTATAAAAAAAATACTGTATATAAAATAATATTTTTATTATTCATTATTCATAAAAAATTAAAGGCCATAAAAAGGGGTCTAAAAAAGTATAAAAAGATTTGAGATTACCCTAACTGGCTTAGTTTTCCTTCATTGTATGAACTAACAAACCAAGGGGTTAAGCTTTGTTATTTTTTTCTTTTCGCCATATTAAAAATTCACAATCATATTGACAACAGTGTATCGACCAAATATAATTCTCTCATAGAGAAATAGATCCATTTATCCCGGACGCACACATGACTGGGTTTTTATTTTTTTTCTTTATTCTGGTTGTATCTACATATTTGCAGTACTTTCTTTTTTTGTTTTTTGGGGTTGCTAACTCAACGGTAGAGTACTCGGCTTTTAAGTGCGACTAGCATCTTTTACACATTTGTATGAAGAAAAGGATTCGTACAGATCTATGGTAGAGTTTGTAAGACCACGACTGATCCTGAAAGGAATGAATGGAAAAAATAGCATGTCGTATCAAGGGAGAATTCAGATAACAATTTTTTTTTGCTTTCCTGATCGGTACAAGCTTATTTTCGGTGTCGAACAAAAAAAAAGAATTCCAATTTGGGTCGAGTGAATAAATATAAATGGATGGATAAAAAAACCAGGTTTCCTGATTCCAGGAAAAAAAAAATAAACGAGCTTACATTCGTAATTTGAAAATTACCCGATCTAATTAAATGTTAAAAATAGATTAGTGCCTAATACGGGTATGGGAAGGAATTTTTTTCTTGCGTGTTATTATCAATTTTTTCATGAGTCCTAATTATTTTTTTCCCTAGTCCGTTTGGGTTAGGTTGGAGATGGATGTGTAAAAGAAGCAGTATATTGATAAAAAATATATATATATTTCCAAAATCAAAAGAGCGATTAGGTTAAAAAAATAAAGGATTTCTAATCATTTTGTTTTGTTATTCTATAATATAACTAACAGAAACCTATTAAAGAGAGAGAATCCGGTTAGCAGTCTACCTGTTTCTGAGGTATCTATTGCTTTCGTAGTCTAATACCTCATTTTGACCGTATCGCACTATGTGTCATTTCAGAATTCAATAAAATAAAGACTTTACTTTAAGTTAAAATCGAATTTCAATCCAAATGGAGAAATTTCAGGGATATTTAGAGTTCGATGGGGCTCGGCAACAGAGTTTTCTATATCCACTTTTTTTTCGGGAGTATATTTATGTACTTGCTTATGATCATGGTTTAAATAGATTAAATAGAAATCGCTCTATTTTCTTGGAAAATGCGGATTATGACAAAAAATATAGTTCACTAATTGTGAAACGCTTAATTTTGCGGATGTCTGAACAGAATCGTTTTATTATTCCCACTAAGTATTTGAACCAAAATCCCTTTTTGGGGCATACCAATCTTTTCTATTATCAAATGATATCTGTCTTATTTGCAGTGATTGTAGAAATTCCTTTTTCCCTAAGATTAGGATCCTTTTTCGAAGGAAAACAATTAAAAAAATCTTATAATTTACAATCAATTCATTCAATATTTCCCTTTTTAGAAGACAAATTCTCACATTTTAATTATGTATTAGATGTACTAATACCTTACCCCATCCATTTAGAAATCTTGGTTCAAACCCTACGTCACCGGGTAAAAGATGCCTCTTCTTTGCATTTTTTTCGGTTCTGTCTATACGAGTCTTGCAATTGCAATAATTTTGATATTAAAAAAAAATCAATTTTGAACCCAAGATTTTTCTTGTTCTTATATAATTCTCATGTATGCGAATACGAATCCATCTTTTTTTTTCTACGCAAGCGGTCTTCTCATTTACGATCGACATCTTATGAAGTCCTTTTTGAGCGAATTTTATTCTATGGAAAAATACAACATTTTTTAAAAGTCTTTGTTAATAATTTTCCGGCGATCCTAGGGTTGCTCAAGGATCCTTTCATACAGTATGTTAGATATCACGGAAAATGCATTCTGGCAACAAAGGATACACCGCTTCTGATGAATAAATGGAAATATTATTTTATTAATTTATGGCAATGTTATTTTTCCATATGGTTTCAACCGCAAAAGGTCAATATAAATCAATTATCTAAAGATAATTTAGAGTTTCTGGGTTATCTGTCAAGTTTGCGATTAAATCCTTTAGTGGTACGTAGTCAAATGCTAGAAAACTCATTTTTAATAGATAATGTTAGAATCAAATTGGATAGCAAAATTCCAATTTCTTCTATTATTGGATCATTGGCTAAAGATAAAT